AATAGCTGTCCCGAATTCAAATTGATTATGTTTCGCTTCTTCCTCGGAGAAACACGATCAAACAATTCCCAACCATGGTCCTTGCGGATCGGATCATCCATATAGGATACAAAAAGAAACTCCAGATATTTGATATCTTTCTCTTTGAATGAGATCTCAATTCCAGCTACTGTTTCATTAGATATCTTACAACTAGAATCCCTCTTTTTTCCGATCCAGTTCCTCCACCACCGCGAACCCCAGTTAGATTCAGGCATGATACACTTTTTAGTTATTGGGAGGACCCAAGTACTCTCTTTCGGATCCATGAAACAACTCTCAGAGATCTTTTTCCCTTTTGGAAGATACAGGAGCGAAACAATCAACCTATTGATATTGGGAGACCAAAAAGATTCTTCCAATGTATCATTTCTGGGTCCAATGGAATTCATAGGTATAGGAAGAAGCCCCATCAAATAGAGATTTTTTCTTTCGACCATATTTCGATTGTTAATACGATATATAAGGACCGCTACTACAAGCAGTACTACACCTTTGATCGTGAAATATCGATTGCTTGTTGAACCCTGTGAATCACGTGAAAGCAGGACACTCCAAGTTTGGGGGCCAAGGAGTTTCACAAAACGTTCTTGGTGGAAAAAAATGTGAGTGAAAGACACCACTGAATCGAATTTGGTCCATGAATCTAAGAAATAGCGAGAATTCTTGATCTCTCTCAATATCTCTCTCAATTCAAAAATACAGGATTTGAATTGATGCCGTTTCATTGATTTCTCCTAAACGAAAGATTATATTTCAATTGAAATCCACTTACACAAAGACAGCCCCCGTTGATGACGAGTCTCCGCGAAGCATCCATGGCTGAATGGTTAAAGCGCCCAACTCATAATTGGCAAATTCGTAGGTTCAATTCCTGCTGGATGCACGCGAATTGGAACGTTCAATAATAGAATTGGCTCCGTATCAACGGAATCTCATCATCCATAGATAACTAATTGGTATATTCATACTATAAGAATAAGATAGAAACGGTAGAAACGGTAAGAATTCTAATTCTTATAGATACTGGAACTCATAGGGAAGAAAATGGATTTATGGATGGAATCAAATATGCAGTATTTACAGAAAAAAGTATTCGGTTATTGGGGAACAATCAATATACTTCTAATGTCGAATCAGGATCAACTAGGACAGAAATAAAGCATTGGATCGAACTCTTCTTTGGTGTCAAGGTAGTAGCTATGAATAGCCATCGACTCCCGGGAAAGGGTAGAAGAATGGGACCTATTATGCGACATACAATGCATTACAGACGTATGATCATTACGCTTCAACCGGGTTATTCTATTCCACCTCTTATAGAGAAAAGAACTTAAATAAAAAAAAAAAAAATAAATACTTAATAACATGGCCATACATTTATACAAAACTTCTACCCCTAGCACACGCAAAGGAGCCGTAGACAGTCAAGCGAAATCCAATCCACGAACAAATTTGATCTATGGACAGCATCGTTGTGGTAAAGGTCGTAATGCCAGAGGAATCATTACCGCAAGGCATAGAGGGGGAGGTCATAAGCGTCTATACCGTAAAATCGATTTTCGACGGAATGCAAAAGACATATCTGGTAGAATCGTAACCATAGAATACGACCCTAATCGAAATGCATACATTTGTCTCATACACTATGGGGATGGTGAGAAGAGATATATTTTACATCCCAGAGGGGCTATAATTGGAGATACCATTGTTTCTGGTACAGAAGTTCCTATATCAATGGGAAATGCCCTACCTTTGAGTGCGGTTTGAACTATTGATTTACGTAATTGGAAGTAACCAATTAGGTTTACGACAAAACCTAGAAATCGATCACTGATCCAATTTGAGTACCTCTACGGGATAGACCTCAACAGAAAACTGAAGAGTAACGGCAGCAGGTGATTGAGTTCAGTGGTTCCTCATATAAAATTATTGACTCTAGAGATATGGTAATATGGAGAAGACAAAATTGTTTGAAGCACGGATAGAACCGGAAGCGCCCCTTGTTTCAAAGAGAGGAGGATGGGTTATTCACATTTCATTTGATGGTCAGAGGCGAATTGAAAGCTAAGCAGTGGTAATTCTAAAGATCCCCCGGGGGAAAAATAGAGATGTCTCCTACGTTACCCGTAATATGTGGAATGGAAGTATCGACGTAATTTCATAGAGTCATTCGGTCTGAGTGCTACATGAAGAACATAAGCCAGATGACGGAATGGGGAGACCTAGGATGTAGAAGATCGTAGCATGAGTGATTCGGCAGATTTGGATTCCTATATATCCACTCATGTGGTACTTCATCATACGATTCATATAAGATCCATCTGTCTAGATATCATCATCTACATCCAGAAAGCCGTATGCTTTGGAAGAAGCTTGTACAGTTTGGGAAGGGGTTTTTATTGATCAAAAAGAAGAATCTACTTCAACCGATATGCCCTTAGGCACGGCCATACATAACATAGAAATAACACTTGGAAAGGGTGGACAATTAGCTAGAGCAGCAGGTGCTGTAGCGAAACTGATTGCAAAAGAGGGTAAATCGGCCACATTAAGATTACCATCTGGAGAGGTTCGTTTGATATCCAAAAACTGCTCAGCAACAGTCGGACAAGTGGGTAATGTCGGGGCGAACCAGAAAAGTTTGGGTAGAGCCGGATCTAAATGTTGGCTAGGTAAGCGTCCTGTAGTAAGAGGAGTAGTTATGAACCCTGTAGACCATCCCCATGGAGGTGGTGAAGGGAGGGCCCCGATTGGTAGAAAAAAACCCACAACTCCTTGGGGTTATCCCGCGCTTGGAAGAAGGAGTAGGAAAAGGAATAAATATAGTGATATTTTTATTCTTCGTCGCCGTAAATAGAAAGAGAAAGAAAAAATAATGAATGATGTGAATTGAACAATCAAACAAATCGGTTTTTTCGTCTTCACAAAATGAAAAAATGAAAAGAAGGGGGAGTAATCACTTGTGGCCCGTTCATCTAAAAAAAATCCTTTTGTAGCTAATCACTTATTAAGTAAAATTGAGAAGCTCAACAAGGCAGAGGAAAGAAGTATAATAGTAACTTGGTCCCGGGCATCCACCATTATATTTGCAATGGTCGGTCATACAATAGCTGTTCATAACGGAAAGGAGCATTTACCTATTTATATAACGGAGCGTATGGTGGGTCACAAATTGGGAGAATTCGCGCCTACTCTGACTTTCCGGGGACACGCGAAAAACGATAATAGATCTCGGCGATAACGATAATATTAATATAGTTAATGTATTAATGTAATAAAAAGTTAAATAAGTGCTCTCATGATTTATTCTTATTTTTATTGGTGTGTGTGAGGTAAAACCCTATGATAAAGAAGACCTCGGGTACAGAAATACGAGCTTTAGCTCGACATATAGGTATGTCTGCTCAAAAAGCACGAAGGGTAATTGATCAAATTCGCGGTTGCTCCTATGAGCAAACACTTATGATACTGGAACTCATGCCTTATCGAGCATGTTACCCCATTTTCAAATTAGTTTATTCCGCAGCAGCAAATGCTAGTCACAATAGGGGTTTGAAAGAAGCTGATTTATTTATTAGTAAAGCCGAAGTCAACGAAGGTGTTATCGTAAAAAGGTTAAAACCGCGAGCTCGGGGACGTAGTTACCCAATAAAAAGACCCACCTGTCATATAACTATTGTATTGAGCGAAAGACCTAACTTCAATTTTAAAAATATTTGATTTTCAAAACATTACTTTTAGTTTAGAAAGAGAATATTGGTAGGTAGATATGGGACAGAAAATAAATCCACTTGGTTTCAGACTTGGTACAACCCAAAGTCATCGTTCCTTTTGGTTCGCACAACCAAAAAATTATTCCAAAGGTCTCCAGGAAGATGAAAAAATACGGGATTGTATCAAGAATTATGTACAAAAACATATGAGAATATCCTCAGGTTTTGAAGGAATTGCACGTATAGATATTAAAAAAAGAATCGATTTGATCCAAGTCATAATTCATATTGGATTCGCCAATATGTTAATAGAGGGTAGAGCCCGAGGAATCGAAGAATTACAGACTAATGTACAAAAAAGCTTTCATTCTGTGAACCGAAGACTCAACATTGCTATCGCAAGGGTTGCAAGACCTTACGGGCAACCTAATATTCTTGCAGAATATATCGCTCTGCAATTAAAGAATAGAGTTTCCTTTCGAAAGGCAATGAAAAAAGCTATTGAATTAGCCGAACAAGCAGATGCAAAGGGAATTCAGGTACAAATTGCGGGACGTCTCAATGGAAACGAAATTGCCCGCGTTGAATGGATTAGAGAAGGTAGGGTTCCCCTACAGACCATTCGAGTTAAAATTGATTATTGTTCCTATCCAGTTCGAACTATCTATGGAGTATTAGGGATAAAAATTTGGATATTTTTGGATGAAGAGTAATGGTTTCTTTTCTTGCGATTCTATTCATGGATACTTATCCATGGACAGGGCAAAAAACTCAATTTAGTTTAGGTCTTTTTCCGTTTAGTCAAAACCGATCAATTATATATGTTTGAATAACAATTCGATTTACCATGATAGAATTGCTATGCTTAGTGTGTGACTCGTTGGGACTAAAAGAAAGAATTGGACCCTACCTAATATAAAATAAATTAATAACCAGCTCATTGCTTCGTATTCTCAAGATCCAAGGAATCGGTCATTATATGAGATAATAATCATATATTTGTAGCAACTGAAATCCTTTTTCAATAAAGTAAAAATGAATCTTGATTGATTGTGTAAGTTGTGAAACCAAAATAGAGGGATACGGATGAATGGAAGGATGAGAGAAAGGGAGAAGGGTAAAAGAAATGAAATGATATATTATTCCAATATGTATGGTCTATGAATCATCTCAGAAAGGGCAATGTGATAAGGCATCATATACTATAATATAATTCAATTCATCTATAATTTAGATAGATTTCATAAGAAAAAAAAATAAAGAGCATTGAGTCGATAGAGACTGAGGAGATTGACTCAGGGACAGATTTAATTAGAAGCTCCATTGCAGAATTCAGACCTCGACATTAATGGAGGAGAAGCTATGGGAACGACGGAACCTGTGACTGCGGAGGATTCGATTGAAAACGAATCCTAATGATTCACTGGACGGGATGGCGGAACGCGCCGGGAGCGAACTGATTTCTTCGAAGAGGTTATGGAGAGACCCTACGAATAAAGCAGATAAATATAAAAGAGTAAATATTCGCCCGCGAAATTTCATTCATTAAATAATCCTAATATTATTTATCGTTTATTTATCGTTTCATTCGCGAGGAGCTGGATGAGAAGAAACTCTCATGTCCGGTTCTGTAGTAGAGATGGAATTGAGACACTACCATCAACTATAACCCCAAAAGAACCAGGTTTCGTAAACAACATAGAGGAAGAATGAAAGGAGTATCTTATCGGGGCAATCGTATTTGTTTCGGTAGATATGCGCTTCAGGCACTTGAACCCGCTTGGATCACATCTAGACAAATAGAAGCAGGGCGCCGCGCAATGACACGATATGCCCGTCGTGGCGGAAAAATATGGGTACGTATATTCCCCGACAAACCCGTTACACTAAGACCCGCGGAAACACGTATGGGTTCGGGGAAGGGATCTCCCGAATATTGGGTATCCGTCGTTAAACCGGATCGAATACTTTATGAAATGGGCGGAGTATCAGAAACCGTAGCCAGAGCCGCTATGGAAATAGCGGCGCGCAAAATGCCTATACGAACAAAATTCGTTATTGCGGAATAGGGATATCGGACCAAAGGGATATTTATGAGTGATGAAAAATATAATCTATAATCGCTGGTTTACTTATTTCTGGACAGAAAATTTTATTTTCCCCCTCGCCTCTTGCATTGAAAGAACTCAAATAAGAGAAAAATGATTCAACCTCAGACCCTTTTGAATGTAGCGGACAACAGCGGAGCTCGAAAACTGATGTGTATTCGAATCATAGGAGCTAGTAATTACCGATATGCTCATATCGGTGACGTTATTGTTGCTGTAATCAAAGAAGCAGTGCCAAATATGCCCCTGGAAAGATCAGAAGTAATCAGAGCTGTAATTGTACGTACATGTAAAGAACTCAAGCGCGACAACGGTATGATAATCCGGTATGATGACAATGCAGCAGTTGTCATTGATCAAGAAGGAAATCCAAAAGGCACCCGAGTTTTTGGTTCGATTGCTCGTGAATTGAGACAGTTAAATTTCACTAAGATAGTCTCATTAGCTCCCGAAGTATTATAAATAATGAACGCTAGTAGACGAGACAATGGTGTAGTAGGTTCTTTGAAATGGATCAATTAGTAGATTATGTCTCAGGCATATACCTTTAATGAAAAAGAAAAAAAGAAACATGTTGATTATATCAAAGAAAAAAAAAATGATAGTTCGTCATGGGTAGAGACACTATTGCCGATATAATAACTTATATAAGAAATGCTGACATGGATAAAAAAGGAACAGTTCGAATACCATCCACTAATATTACCGAAAATATTGTTAAAATACTTCTACGAGAGGGTTTTATCGAAAATGTTAGGAAGCACCGGGAAAACAACAAGGATTTCTTGGTTTTAACCCTACGACATAGAAGAAATAGGAAAAGAGCATATAGAAATATTTTAAAGCGTATCAGCAGACCTGGTCTGCGAATCTATTCCAACTCTCAACGAATTCCTAGGATTTCAGGCGGGATAGGGGTTGTAGTTCTTTCTACTTCTAGAGGTATAATGACGGATCGAGAAGCTCGACTAGAAAGAATTGGAGGAGAAATTTTGTTTTATATATGGTGAGGTGATCCATCTGGTATACGAATTTGATACGTAACTTCCTATTTACGAAAAAGAGAGTAGAGGTAGGTTGTCTAATGTCACTCCTCCTCCATTAGTTAATACTTCAAGGAGGTTACCTGGAATGAAAGAACAAAAATTGATCCATGAAGGTTTAATTACTGAATCACTTCCCAATGGCATGTTCTGGGTTCGCTTAGATAACGAGGACCTGGTTCTAGGTTATGTTTCAGGGCGGATACGACGTAGTTTTATACGAATACTACCAGGAGATAGAGTAAAAATAGAAGTCAGCCGTTATGATTCAACAAGGGGACGTATAATTTATAGACTTCGCAATAAAGATTCAAACGATTAGGTATTTAAATTTTCATGGGGATAAATTTTGAGGCTCAAACACTAACTTAAGGTTAATTAAAGAAAAGAGACTTATTTTCTTTCAAAGAGTAGATTCGGAGGAACAACAAATATGAAAATAAGAGCTTCTGTTCGTAAGATTTGTGAAAAATGTCGACTGATCCGTAGGCGAGGACGAATTATAGTAATTTGTTCTAATCCGAAACATAAACAGAGACAGGGATAATATTTATAAAAAAGAACTTAACTTTCTAAGAGACCTAATGGACAAAT